GCTAACGTAGCTTAATAAAAGCATGACACTGAAGATGTTAAGATGGCCCTTAGATTGGGCCCGGAGGCACAAAGGCTTGGTCCTGACTTTTCTGTCATCTTTAGCTAAATTTACACATGCAAGTATCCGCCTTCCCGTGAGAATGCCCCACAGTTCCCCTACCCGGGAACAAGGAGCTGGTATCAGGCACGCTCCTATTGAGCCGCCCACGACGCCTTGCTTAGCCACACCCCCAAGGGAATTCAGCAGTGATAGACATTAAGCCATAAGTGAAAACTTGACTTAGTTACAGCTAATAGGGCCGGTAAAACTCGTGCCAGCCACCGCGGTTATACGAGAGGCCCAAGTTGACAGACACCGGCGTAAAGAGTGGTTAAGTTGATACAATCAAACTAAAGCCGAACGCCCTCAAAACTGTTATACGTATTCGAAGGTATGAAGCCCAACTACGAAAGTGACTTTAAAACATGCCTGACCCCACGAAAGCTGCGGAACAAACTGGGATTAGATACCCCACTATGCTCAGCCCTAAACTTTGATAGCCTAATTACACCTGCTATCCGCCTGGGAACTACAAGCACTAGCTTTAAACCCAAAGGACTTGGCGGTGCTTAAGATCCACCTAGAGGAGCCTGTTCTAGAACCGATAACCCCCGTTCAACCTCACCCTCTCTTGTTTTTACCGCCTATATACCGCCGTCGTCAGCTTACCCTGTGAAGGACTAGTAGTAAGCAAAATTGGTATGACCCAAAACGCCAGGTCGAGGTGTAGCGTATGAGAGGGGAAGAAATGGGCTACATTTCCTAAACAGGAAATACGAACAATGGACTGAAATAAACATTTAGAAGGAGGATTTAGCAGTAAATGAAGAGCAGAGCGTTTCATTGAAACTGGCCCTAAAGCGCGCACACACCGCCCGTCACTCTCCCCGAAATAAACTCTTATTATAATTAATTACCTTAAAAACATAAGGGGAGGCAAGTCGTAACATGGTAAGTGTACCGGAAGGTGCACTTGGATAAACCAGAGCGTAGCTAAAATAGTAAAGCATCTCCCTTACACTGAGAAGTCGTCTGTGCAAGTCAGACCGCCCTGATCCCTAACAGCTAGCCCACTAACACACATACAACACCTACCTATTAATAACCCCTCATTCACTAAAACTACCGATCAAACCATTTTTCCCCCTAAGTATGGGCGACAGAAAAGGAATTTAGGAGCTACAGAAAAAGTACCGCAAGGGAACGCTGAAAGAGAAATGAAACAACCCAGTAAAGCTAAGAAAAGCAGAGACTACCCCTCGTACCTTTTGCATCATGATTTAGCAAGTAATAGTCAAGCAAAAAGCATTTTAGTTTGGCCCCCCGAAACCAAGTGAGCTACTCCAAGACAACCTATAACTAGGGTAAACCCGTCTCTGTGGCAAAAGAGTGGGAAGAGCTTTGAGTAGAGGTGACAGACCTATCGAACTTGGTAATAGCTGGTTGCTTGAGAAATGAATAGAAGTTCTGCTTCTTATATTCTTACCCCTCCTCGGTTACCAAGCCATACCACAGGTTAAAGAAGATAAGAAAGTTAATCAAAGGGGGTACAGCCCCTTTGAGACAAGATACAACTTTTCCAGTAGGGTAAAGATCATAATCGACCAAGGTATTTGTGTTTTGGTGGGCCTAAAAGCAGCCATCCCATTAGAAAGCGTTAAAGCTCCAACACATGTTTCTCCCTTAATCCTGATAACTAATCTTAACCCCCTAACCATATCAAGCCATCCCATAAAAACATGGGAGTGATTATGCTAAAATGAGTAATCAGAGAACTACAATTCTCTCCCTGCACATGTGTAAATCGGAACGGACCCCCCACCGAAACTTAACGGCCCCAAACAAAGAGGGTACTGAATGACAAACAACAAACTAGAAAACTATTCAGAATTTCACCGTTAATCCCACACTGGTGTGCTTTCTAGGAAAGACTAAAAGGAAAAGAAGGAACTCGGCAAATACACCCAAGCCTCGCCTGTTTACCAAAAACATCGCCTCTTGTATATTACACATAAGAGGTCCCGCCTGCCCTGTGACCCCTGGTTCAACGGCCGCGGTATTTTGACCGTGCAAAGGTAGCGCAATCACTTGTCCCTTAAATGAGGACCTGTATGAATGGCATAACGAGGGCTTAACTGTCTCCTTTCCCCAGTCAATGAAATTGATCTTCCCGTGCAGAAGCGGGAATACCAACATAAGACGAGAAGACCCTATGGAGCTTTAGACGCTAGAACAGACCATGTCAGCTACTCCCTAAAGCAAGTAGCAACTATTGAATCTTTGTTCCCCTGTCTTTGGTTGGGGCGACCGCGGGGAAGAAAAAAACCCCCATGTGGACCAGGAGCACATTACTCCCAAAGTCACGAGCCACAGCTCTAATACGCAGAATTTCTGACCAATAAGATCCGGCAAAGCCGATCAACGGACCTAGTTACCCTAGGGATAACAGCGCAATCCCCTTTAAGAGTCCATATCGACAAGGGGGTTTACGACCTCGATGTTGGATCAAGACATCCTAATGGTGCAGCCGCTATTAAGGGTTCGTTTGTTCAACGATTAAAGTCTTACGTGATCTGAGTTCAGACCGGAGTAATCCAGGTCAGTTTCTATCTATGATATGTTCTTTTCTAGTACGAAAGGACCGAAAAGAGAAGGCCTATGCCCCAGTATGCCTTACCCTTACCTAATGAAATTAACTAAAATAGGCAAAAGGACATTCTCCTATACTACAGATAATAGTATGTTAAGGTGGCAGAGCCCGGTAACTGCAAAAGATCTAAGTCCTTTCCTACAGAGGTTCAAATCCTCTCCTTAACTATGATCTCCACAATTTTATCAGCCCTTCTTAACCCCCTCATCCTGATCGTATTTGTTCTCCTAGCCGTAGCCCTCCTCACGTTAGTTGAACGAAAAGTGCTAGGCTATATACAACTACGGAAAGGCCCAAATGTTGTAGGTCCCTATGGGCTTCTCCAACCCATTGCAGACGGACTTAAACTCTTCATAAAAGAGCCTGTTCGACCCTCAACTTCTTCCCCCTTTCTTTTCCTTGCAACCCCCATGCTGGCCCTGACCTTGGCCCTTACACTCTGAACCCCTATACCTCTTCCCTACCCCATAGCCGACTTAAATCTGGGAATTCTCTTTATCTTGGCTTTGTCCAGCCTTGCCGTTTACTCAATCTTGGGATCTGGGTGAGCCTCAAATTCAAAATATGCCCTCATTGGAGCATTACGAGCCGTCGCCCAAACGATTTCCTACGAAGTCAGTATAGGCTTAATTCTTTTAAATGCTATTATCTTTACTGGAGGATTCACCTTACAGACCTTTAGCGTCGCCCAAGAAAGCGTCTGACTTATCCTCCCCGCCTGACCATTAGCTGCAATATGATATATTTCAACATTAGCAGAAACAAACCGAGCCCCCTTCGACCTCACTGAAGGAGAATCCGAACTAGTCTCTGGCTTTAATGTTGAATATGCAGGAGGGCCTTTCGCCCTATTCTTTTTAGCAGAGTACGCGAACATCCTTTTAATAAATACTCTCTCAGCCACCTTATTTCTAGGCACAACCCTTACCTACCCATCACTTACTGCCACCATTATTATAACTAAAGCAGTTTTTCTTTCCGTGGTATTTCTATGGGTCCGAGCCTCTTACCCTCGATTCCGATATGACCAACTTATGCATCTAATTTGAAAAAATTTCCTCCCTCTCACCTTAGCCCTGGTTATCTGACACCTTGCGCTTCCCATCGCATTTTCAGGACTACCACCCCAACTATAACTCAGGAGCTGTGCCTGAATTAAAGGGCCACTTTGATAGAGTGAATAATGAAGGTTAAAATCCTTCCAACTCCTTAGAAAGAAGGGGTTCGAACCCTACCTGAAGAGATCAAAACTCTTAGTGCTTCCACTACACCACTTTCTAGTAAAGTCAGCTAATTAAGCTTTTGGGCCCATACCCCAAACATGTCGGTTAAACTCCTTCCTTTACTAATGAATCCTTACATCTTAGCAATCCTACTATTTGGTCTAGGCCTTGGAACCACAATTACATTTGCAAGCTCCCACTGATTACTTGCCTGAATAGGCCTTGAAATTAATACACTTGCTATCATTCCATTAATAGCCCAACATCACCACCCCCGAGCAGTCGAAGCCACTACAAAGTACTTTTTAACACAAGCTGCTGCGGCAGCAATGCTTTTATTTGCTAGTACTACAAACGCATGGCTCTCTGGACAATGAGAGATTCAACATATATCCCACCCCCTCCCTATTGCTATAATTACTCTTGCCCTCGCCTTAAAAATTGGATTGGCACCCTTCCACGCTTGACTTCCAGAAGTGCTCCAAGGATTAGATCTGACTACTGGGCTTATTCTCTCAACCTGACAAAAACTAGCCCCATTTGCACTACTCCTCCAGATCCAACCCGCCAATCCTACAATACTTGTTATTTTGGGCCTTATATCAACACTGGTAGGCGGCTGAGGGGGGTTGAACCAAACACAGCTCCGAAAAATCCTCGCTTACTCCTCAATCGCCCATCTCGGATGAATAATTCTAGTCCTCCAACTTGCCCCTTCCCTCACTCTCCTAACACTCTTAACATATTTTATTATAACATTCTCAACATTCCTAATTTTTAAACTAAATAAAGCAATGACCATTAACACCCTTGCCACATCATGAACGAAAGCCCCAGTCCTTACATCCCTAGCACCCTTAGTTTTACTCTCCCTCGGGGGCCTTCCCCCTTTAACAGGCTTCATACCCAAATGACTTATCCTTCAAGAATTAACTAAACACGACTTAGCTCCTACTGCCACTCTAGCAGCACTTACTGCCCTCCTCAGCCTTTACTTCTACTTACGCCTCTCCTACGCCATTACCCTTACAATTTCCCCTAATAATCTTACAGGCACAACCCCATGACGACTTTCTTCTCCCCAGATAACACTTCCTCTGGCCATCTCCACCTCTGCAACAATCCTGCTCCTCCCCCTTACCCCAACAATTATTACCCTCCTATACTCCTAGGGACTTAGGATAGAATTTAGACCAAGAGCCTTCAAAGCCCTAAGCGAGGGTGAAAATCCCCCAGTCCCTGATAAAACTTGCGGGGCACTAACCCACATCTCCTGCATGCAAAACAGATACTTTAATTAAGCTAAAGCCTTTCTAGATGGGTAGGCCTCGATCCTACAACCTCTTAGTTAACAGCTAAACGCTCAAACCAACGAGCTTCCATCTACACTTTCCCCGCCTACGGGGAAAAAGGCGGGGAAAGCCCCGGCAGGGGATTAGCCTGCTTCTTAAGATTTGCAATCTTACATGATAACACCTCAGGGCTTGGTAAGAAGAGGGCTTCCACCTCTGTACATGGGGCTACAATCCACCGCCTGCTCAGCCACCTTACCTGTGGCAATCACACGCTGATTTTTCTCAACCAATCATAAAGACATCGGCACCCTATATCTAGTATTTGGTGCCTGAGCCGGAATAGTAGGCACTGCTTTAAGCCTGCTTATTCGAGCGGAACTAAGCCAACCTGGAGCCCTTCTAGGGGATGACCAGATTTATAATGTAATTGTTACAGCCCACGCTTTTGTAATAATTTTCTTTATAGTAATACCAATCATAATCGGAGGTTTCGGAAACTGACTAATCCCCCTAATGATCGGGGCACCCGATATGGCATTCCCTCGAATGAACAACATGAGCTTTTGGCTTCTCCCTCCTTCCTTTCTTCTCCTCCTCGCATCTTCTGGAGTAGAGGCCGGAGCGGGGACAGGATGAACTGTTTATCCTCCCCTGGCCAGCAACCTGGCCCATGCCGGAGCTTCCGTTGATTTAACCATCTTCTCTCTTCACCTGGCCGGGGTTTCCTCAATTCTAGGTGCAATTAATTTTATTACAACCATTATTAATATGAAACCTCCCGCAATTTCTCAGTACCAAACACCGCTATTCGTGTGGGCCGTCCTAATTACTGCTGTCCTTCTTCTTTTATCATTACCAGTCTTGGCTGCCGGCATTACTATGCTCCTTACAGACCGAAATTTAAACACCTCTTTCTTCGACCCTGCGGGAGGCGGAGATCCTATTTTATATCAACACCTGTTCTGACTCTTTGGCCACCCAGAAGTGTATATTCTTATTCTTCCTGGCTTCGGAATAATTTCACATATTGTCGCATACTATTCAGGTAAAAAAGAACCTTTCGGCTACATGGGAATAGTCTGGGCTATGATGGCCATTGGCCTCTTGGGATTCATTGTATGAGCCCATCACATGTTTACAGTTGGCATGGATGTAGATACTCGCGCCTACTTTACTTCCGCTACAATAATTATTGCCATTCCTACGGGTGTCAAAGTCTTTAGCTGATTAGCTACACTCCACGGAGGGTCAGTCAAGTGAGAAACCCCACTTCTCTGAGCCCTAGGCTTTATCTTCCTCTTTACAGTAGGAGGGCTCACAGGGATTGTCCTAGCTAATTCCTCCCTAGATATTGTACTACATGACACATACTATGTAGTTGCTCATTTCCACTATGTCCTCTCTATGGGTGCTGTCTTTGCAATTATAGGAGGTTTCGTACATTGATTCCCCCTATTCTCCGGCTACACCTTGCATGAAACATGAACAAAAATCCACTTTGGGGTAATGTTCGTGGGAGTTAATTTAACCTTCTTCCCTCAACACTTCCTAGGGCTAGCAGGTATGCCTCGACGATACTCAGACTACCCAGACGCATACACCCTGTGAAATACTATTTCTTCTATAGGATCTTTAGTTTCCTTAGTAGCAGTCATTATGTTCCTCTATATTATCTGAGAAGCCTTCGTCGCTAAACGAGAAGTTCTTATAGTTGAACTAACTTCTACAAACGTAGAATGACTTCACGGATGCCCCCCTCCATATCACACTTTCGAAGAGCCTGCGTTCGTTCTTATTCAACAGTCTTGACTAGAATACGAAGACGCCTCAACTAACCCATCTAAACTTCCCTAAACGAGAAAGGGAGGAATTGAACCCCCATAAATTGGTTTCAAGCCAACCACATAACCATTCTGCCACTTTCTTTTATAAGACGCTAGTAAAATCAGCAATTACACTACCTTGTCAAGGTAGTATTGTGGGTTAGACTCCCGCGCGTCTTGAATAATGGCATACCCCTCTCAACTAGGATTCCAAGACGCAGCTTCTCCCCTTATAGAAGAACTCCTCCACTTCCATGACCACGCCCTAATAATTATTTTCTTAATTAGCACCTTCGTGCTTTATATTATTGTAGCTATGGTAACCACTAAACTCACAAATAGCTTAATTCTTGACTCACAAGAAATTGAAATTATCTGAACTGTGTTGCCGGCAATAATCTTAATCCTGATTGCCCTACCATCACTCCGCATTCTTTACCTTATAGATGAGATCAATGACCCCCATTTAACGATTAAAGCTATGGGTCACCAATGATATTGAAGCTACGAATATACAGACTATGAAGACCTTGGATTTGATTCTTACATAATCCCAACACAAGACTTAACCCCTGGTCAGTTCCGCCTACTTGAAACAGACCACCGAATAGTAATTCCGGTCGAATCCCCTATCCGTGTTCTAGTGTCTGCTGAAGACGTTCTCCACTCCTGGGCAGTTCCTTCTCTAGGTGTAAAAATAGACGCAGTCCCAGGCCGCCTAAATCAAGTAGCCTTCGTTGCATCCCGTCCTGGTGTCTTCTATGGTCAATGCTCTGAAATTTGCGGAGCAAACCACAGCTTCATGCCTATTGTTGTTGAAGCAGTACCATTGGCACACTTTGAAAATTGATCATCCCTAATACTTGAAGACGCCTCGCTAAGAAGCTAAACTGGGCACAGCGTTAGCCTTTTAAGCTAAAGATTGGTGACTCCCAACCACCCTTAGCGAAATGCCACAGCTCAATCCCGCTCCTTGATTCTTCATTCTTGTATTTTCCTGATTAGTTTTCTTGACCCTAATCCCGCCTAAAGTTTTGGCCCACACATTCCCCAATGAGCCTACCCCACAAAACACAGAAAAACCAAAAACTGAAACCTGAACCTGACCATGACACTAAGCTTCTTTGACCAATTTATAAGCCCCGTCTTTCTAGGCATCCCTCTCATTGCCTTAGCATTAACACTGCCATGAACACTTTTCCCTAAGCCTTCATCCCGATGACTTAATAACCGCTTACTAGCTTTACAAGGCTGATTTATTAACAACTTCACACAACAAATTTTCCAACCTATAAATTTAGGAGGCCATAAATGAGCCCTTCTTCTTACATCCTTAATAGTGTTCCTCATTACACTAAACCTCCTAGGACTCCTTCCGTATACTTTTACACCCACTACCCAGCTATCACTCAATATAGCCCTTGCTGTACCCCTATGACTTGCTACCATCATCATCGGGATGCGCAATCAACCAACCCATGCACTAGGTCATCTTCTCCCAGAAGGAACACCCACCCTCCTGATTCCCGTACTCATTATTATCGAAACAATTAGCCTATTCATCCGACCCCTAGCCCTAGGCGTGCGGCTCACAGCCAACCTTACAGCAGGTCACCTATTAATTCAGCTTATCTCCACTGCTACATTCGTTCTTCTACCCCTTATGCCAACCGTAGCCTTTTTAACAGCCACCCTTCTACTTTTACTATCCCTTCTAGAAGTTGCTGTTGCCATAATTCAAGCTTACGTCTTTGTACTCCTCCTAAGCCTTTATCTACAAGAAAACATCTAATGGCCCATCAAGCACATGCATATCATATAGTTGACCCCAGCCCTTGGCCTCTAACAGGCGCAGTAGCCGCCCTCCTTATAACCTCCGGCTTAGCAATTTGATTCCACTTCCACTCCACTACTTTAATGACTGTAGGCCTTGTCCTACTTCTTTTAACCATATATCAATGATGACGAGACATTATCCGAGAAGGCACATTTCAAGGACACCACACACCCCCTGTCCAAAAAGGCCTGCGGTACGGAATAATTCTCTTCATTACCTCAGAAGTGTTCTTTTTCCTAGGCTTCTTCTGAGCCTTTTATCATTCAAGCCTAGCACCAACTCCTGAACTAGGAGGCTGCTGGCCCCCTACAGGTATTACAACCCTTAACCCATTTGAAGTGCCCCTCCTCAATACAGCTGTGCTCCTTGCATCAGGTGTTACAGTTACCTGAGCCCATCACAGCATCATAGAAGGGCACCGAAAAGAAGCCATTCAGTCCTTAACCCTAACCATTCTGCTAGGCTTTTACTTCACCTTCCTCCAAGCAATGGAATACTATGAGGCCCCTTTTACAATCGCAGATGGTGTCTATGGCTCTACCTTCTTTGTAGCTACTGGCTTCCACGGACTACATGTAATTATTGGTTCGACCTTTTTAGCGGTCTGTCTACTACGACAAGTCCAGTACCACTTTACATCCGACCACCACTTTGGTTTCGAAGCAGCCGCTTGATACTGACACTTCGTAGACGTCGTCTGACTCTTCCTATACATCTCCATCTACTGATGAGGATCCTATCTTTCTAGTATTTAAAGCTAGTACAAGTGACTTCCAATCACCCGGTCTTGGTTAAAATCCAAGGAAAGATAATGAATCTTATTACATCTATACTGACCATCTCTATCCTTCTTTCTATCGTGCTCTGCATCGTTTCTTTTTGGCTCCCTCAGATGAACCCAGACTATGAAAAACTCTCACCCTACGAATGTGGTTTTGATCCTTTAGGGTCTGCCCGACTGCCCTTCTCCCTTCGCTTCTTTCTTGTTGCCATCCTCTTCCTTCTCTTTGACCTTGAAATTGCCCTTCTTCTCCCCCTTCCCTGAGGAGACCAATTACCCTCTCCTTTAACTACATTCGCATGAGCATCTACCATCCTCATTTTACTAACCCTTGGACTAATTTATGAGTGAATACAAGGCGGCCTCGAATGAGCTGAATAGGCAGTTAGTTTAAGAAAAACCTTTGATTTCGGCTCAAAAACTTGTGGTTAAAGTCCATAATTGCCTGATGACCCCTACCCACTTTGCCTTCTCCTCAGCCTTTCTCCTAGGACTGGCAGGCCTAGCATTCAACCGAACCCACCTTTTATCTGCCCTTCTATGCCTAGAAGGTATAATACTATCCCTTTTCATCGCCCTCTCCATTTGAACCCTGCAACTCAACTCCATAAGCTTCTCAATTACACCTATAATCCTACTAGCCTTCTCAGCATGTGAGGCTAGCGCCGGACTAGCACTACTAGTTGCAACTGCCCGTACCCATGGTACTGATCGACTTAAAAGCCTAAACCTGCTACAATGCTAAAAATCCTCATCCCTACAATCGCCCTTGTACTCACCACCTGGACCGTCCCAGCAAAACAATTATGATCCACAGCCCTAGCCTACAGCTTAATTATTGCACTAGCTAGCCTAAATTGACTTATCAACTCAGGAGAGACTGGCTGAACGTTTCTCAACCTCCACATAGCTACAGACGCTTTATCAACCCCCTTACTGGTTCTCACCTGCTGGCTCCTCCCTCTGATGATTCTTGCAAGCCAAAACCACATCTCGCCAGAGCCTAAAAATCGCCAACGAATATACATTACTCTCCTTACATCCCTTCAAATTTTTCTAATCTTGGCCTTTGGCGCAACTGAAATAATTATATTTTATGTAATATTTGAAGCCACCCTCATCCCCACCCTCATTATTATTACCCGTTGAGGTAACCAAGCAGAACGCCTTAACGCAGGGACTTACTTTCTCTTCTATACCCTAGCAGGATCCCTCCCTCTACTAGTAGCGCTTCTTCTCCTCCAAAATAGCACCGGCACCCTCTCACTTCTAACCTTACAATTTAGCCACCCGGTCCTACTCTCATCCTACGCCGATAAACTATGATGAGCAGGCTGCTTAATTGCATTTCTAGTTAAAATACCTCTCTACGGAGCCCACCTGTGATTACCTAAAGCTCATGTCGAAGCCCCTATTGCAGGCTCCATGGTCCTTGCTGCTGTCCTACTAAAACTAGGAGGCTATGGTATAATACGAATAATAATTATACTAGAGCCCCTAACCAAAGAACTAAGTTATCCCTTTATTATCTTTGCACTTTGAGGTGTCATTATAACAGGCTCTATCTGCCTTCGCCAAACTGACCTTAAATCTTTAATTGCCTATTCATCGGTTAGCCACATAGGCCTCGTCGCTGCTGGTATTCTTATCCAAACGCCCTGAGGTTTTTCAGGGGCACTGATTCTTATAATTGCCCACGGCCTGACCTCGTCAGCTTTATTCTGCCTTGCCAATACCAACTACGAACGCACCCACAGCCGCACAATAATTTTAGCCCGAGGTCTTCAAATGGCCCTCCCCCTAATAACCACATGATGATTCATTGCAAGCCTCGCAAATCTTGCCCTCCCCCCTCTCCCCAATCTAATGGGAGAACTCATAATCATCTCCTCCTTGTTTAACTGGTCCTGATGGACCCTCGCCCTTACAGGGGCCGGAACCTTAATTACAGCCGCCTACTCACTTTACATATTTTTGATAACACAACGAGGCCCACTTCCTGACCATATCATCGCCCTAGACCCCACCCACTCCCGAGAGCATCTACTTATAGCCCTCCACCTTCTTCCCCTTCTCCTCCTTGTCCTCAAACCTGAGCTAATTTGAGGTTGAACGGCCTGTAGATATAGTTTAATAAAAATATTAGATTGTGATTCTAAAGACAGAGGTTAAAACCCCCTTATCCACCGAGAGAGGCTCGCTAGCAACGAAGACTGCTAATTTTCGCGACCCTGGTTGAACCCCAAGGCTCACTCGCAGCTGTTAAAGGATAACAGTTCATCCATTGGTCTTAGGAACCAAAAACTCTTGGTGCAAATCCAAGTAACAGCTATCATGCATGACATTCCTCTTATTATAGCATCCTCCCTTGTCATTATTTTTTTACTTCTAGCCTACCCCCTCCTTACGCTTCTAAACTCCCCCTCCCAAGATAGCGACTGGGCCCTCACAAAAGTAAAAACAGCAGTAAAACTAGCTTTCTTCGTAAGTCTCTTACCTCTATTCTTATTTTTACATGAAGGTGCAGAGGTAATCTCTACTAATTGAAGCTGGGCTAATACCTTATCTTTTGATATTAATATTAGCCTCAAATTTGACCTCTACTCTATTATCTTTACCCCCGTTGCGCTATATGTTACCTGGTCTATCTTAGAATTCGCCTCCTGATATATACACGCCGACCCCTACATGAACCGCTTTTTCGAATATCTCCTCATTTTCTTAATTGCCATAGTTATTCTAGTCACAGCAAACAACCTCTTCCAATTCTTTATTGGCTGAGAAGGCGTAGGTATCATATCCTTCCTTCTTATCGGCTGATGACACGGACGAGCCGATGCCAACACCGCCGCCCTCCAAGCAGTTGTTTACAACCGTGTCGGTGACATTGGCCTAATTTTTTCCATAGCATGAATTGCAATAACCCTTAATTCATGGGAAATACAACAAATTTTTGTTATTGCCAAAAGCTTCGACCTTACATATCCCCTAATAGGACTAATCCTCGCCGCTACCGGTAAATCTGCCCAATTTGGTCTCCATCCCTGACTCCCCTCTGCTATAGAAGGCCCCACACCGGTATCTGCCCTACTGCACTCCAGCACCATGGTCGTCGCGGGTATCTTTCTTCTTATTCGAATAAGCCCCCTACTAGAAGACAACCAAGTTGCCCTTACCACATGCCTTTGCTTAGGCGCCCTAACCACACTATTCACCGCAACATGTGCTCTAACCCAAAACGACATTAAGAAAATCGTTGCCTTCTCTACATCAAGCCAACTAGGCCTGATAATAGTAACGATCGGACTAAATCAGCCCCAACTTGCTTTTCTTCATATTTGCACCCACGCTTTCTTTAAAGCAATACTCTTCCTTTGCTCCGGATCAATTATTCACAGCCTAAATGACGAGCAAGACATCCGAAAAATAGGAGGAATGCACCATCTCACCCCCGTCACATCCTCCTGCTTAATCATCGGAAGCCTCGCCCTCACAGGTACCCCTTTTTTGGCGGGCTTTTTCTCTAAAGACGCCATTATTGAAGCACTAAACACCTCCCATCTAAACGCCTGAGCCCTCGTCCTAACCCTCTTAGCCACCTCCTTCACAGCCATTTACAGTCTCCGAGTTATTTTCTTCGTATCCCTGGGACACCCTCGATTTAACACCCTCTCCCCCATTAATGAAAATAACCCTACCGTAATTAACCCTATCAAACGACTAGCCTGAGGTAGCATTATTGCAGGTCTCCTAATTACTTCAAATATTACCCCCCTAAAAACACCTGTCATGTCAATACCTCCTTTATTAAAACTAGCGGCCTTAATTGTTACAATTTTAGGACTATTGATTGCCCTAGAACTAGCTTCACTAACAACTAAACAACACAAACCCACACCCCACTTAACCCCTCATCATTTCTCCAACATACTAGGCTTCTTCCCTCCCATTATCCACCGTTTCACACCCAAAATAAACCTCCTATTGGGCCAAACCATCGCCAATCAAACAATCGACCAAACCTGGTTAGAAAAAGTAGGCCCAAAATCCCTAATTTCTCTCAACAACCCCTTGATTACTTCAACCAGCAACATCCAACAAGGTTTCATTAAAACGTATCTCTCACTGTTTTTCCTCACACTTGCTCTCACCCTTCTCTTCACATACCTCCTCTTTAATTAGACTGCCCGAAGAGCCCCCCGATTTAGGCCCCGAGTTAGCTCTAAGACTACAAATAAAGTCAATAATAGAACTCATCCCCCTACGATTAAAACCCCTCCCCCCATTGAATATAACAACGCTACCCCTCCAACATCCCCTCGAATAGCCGCCGTCTCACTTAGCTCCTCCCCTATGAACCAAGCTGCTCAATACCACTCTCCCCAAAACAAACCTGCTGCTAACAACACTCCTGTCATATAGACCAGAAGTATCCCTAACACAGGCCAGCTTCCTCAACTTTCGGGGTAAGGCTCAGCAGCAAGAGCTGCGGAATATGCAAATACAACCAACATTCCCCCTAGATAAATTAGAACTAAAACCAAGGACAAAAAAGATCCTCCATGCCCCACCAAAATGCCACACCCCATACCAGCTACAATCACTAACCCTAATGCAGCAAAATATGGTGAGGGATTTGAGGCAACCGCTGCCAATCCAAGTACTAAACCGAATAAAAATATAACTATAATAAGTGCCATGGTTCTTACCAAGATTTTAACTAGGACTAATGGCTTGAAAAACCACCGTTGTTATTCAACTACAAGAACCCTAATGGCCAATATCCGAAAAACCCACCCCCTAATCAAAATTGCAAACGACGCACTAGTCGACCTTCCAGCTCCAGTAAATATTTCCGCATGATGAAACTTCGGCTCACTTCTAGGACTTTGCCTGTTTGCCCAAATTCTCACAGGCCTTTTCCTTGCCATGCATTACACCCCTGATACAGCATCCGCTTTCTCTTCCGTAGCCCACATTTGCCGTGACGTAAACTACGGCTGACTAATTCGAAATATACACGCCAACGGCGCATCTTTCTTTTTCATCTGCATCTACCTTCACATCGGACGAGGCCTTTATTACGGCTCATACCTATACAAAGAAACATGAAACATTGGCGTAGTCCTTCTCCTTTTAGTAATAATAACCGCATTCGTAGGCTACGTACTCCCATGAGGTCAAATGTCTTTTTGAGGCGCTACCGTAATTACAAACCTCCTTTCTGCCGTTCCCTATATTGGAGACTCCTTAGTACAGTGAATCTGAGGTGGATTTTCAGTAGACAACGCCACCCTTACACGATTCTTTGCCTTCCATTTCCTCCTCCCTTTCATTATTTTAGCAATAACATTGGTTCACCTCATCTTCCTACACGAAACAGGCTCAAACAACCCCCTTGGACTAAACTCAGACGCAGACAAAATCTCCTTCCATCCCTACTTCTCTTATAAAGACCTGCTAGGTTTTGCAGCACTTCTTATTGCACTCGTATCACTCGCATTATTTGCACCCAACCTTTTAGGTGATCCTGATAATTTTACCCCCGCTAACCCGTTAGTCACACCACCCCACATCAAGCCAGAATGATACTTCCTCTTTGCATACGCCATCCTTCGTTCAATTCCAAACAAACTAGGAGGCGTCTTAGCCCTCCTATGCTCGATCCTCGTACTAATAGTCGTCCCAATCCTCCACACCTCCAAGCACCGAAGCCTAACATTCCGCCCCTTAACACAATTTTTCTTCTGAGTCCTAGTTGCAGACGTTATTATTCTGACTTGAATTGGAGGTATACCAGTAGAAGACCCCTACATTGTTATCGGACAAATCGCCTCCGTATTATACTTCTCATTATTTTTAGTTCTTATACCAGCAGCAAGCTGACTCGAGAATAAAATCCTTCTATGATGATGTATCAGTAGCTCAGCCTTTAGAGCGCCGGCTTTGTAATCCGGATGCCGAAGGTTAAAATCCTTCCTAATACATTTCCTATGCAACCGAGTTCTGCCACCCACTTCAAAGAGAAAGGGCTCTAACCTCTATCTCTGGCTCCCAAAGCCAGAATCTTCAAAATTAAACTACTCTTTGGTATAATGCTTGTATCCATATATGTATTAACCCCATGTCTTTCTAGTCAACAAAACATACATTATATGTTTATTAAACCAAAATCTTATGTACAAATATATGAATATGGTTTATATAATATTTTTGTATTGAAGCGTAGAAACAACCATGGTTATTTAACAGTTTTTATCTTGAACTCTCAAAGTCTTAATGTAGTAAGAACCGACCATCAAATGATTACTAGGCAAATACAGTTATTGAAGGTCACGGACAAACTCTTTTAGGTTGCAAACCTGAACTATTACTGGCATTTGGTTCCTATTTCAGGTACATGGATAGCATATTCCCTACACTTTTCTTGACGCTTGCATAAGTTAATGCTTTTAATACATACTCTTATGTTACCCAACATGCCGAGCATTCACTCCACAGGGACAAGGGGTATTTTTTTCTTTTTTCCTTTTCACTTACATTTCATAGTGCAGGGCTAGGGCAATTGGATTTAGGTGGGACAGTTCCTTGCTTGCGGGTATACACCAAGTAACTCTAAGAAGACATTCTTTTTAGCTTTACATTACTGATATCAAGTGCATAATATCCCTTAAAACTCTCCTAAAATTTGCCACAACATTGAATTATTATACAAGTCCCGACAAATTTTGAAATTTTTAGAGACTAACCCCCCCTACCCCCCCAAACTCCTAAGATCCTTGTACTCCTGTAAACCCCCCCGGAAACAGGATAAAAACCTTAGAATTTAACACTTTTGATCTCGACTCAATAGAGCAAATGCCCAAGAGACAAGTAAGATTACGCCTAAAAAATTAAATTTTTTTAAAAAATTTTTGCATATTATAATACTACAATTGAATTAAATTTTTAAAAATTTTGCATATTATAATACTACAATTAAATTTAATTTTTAAAAAAATTTCTGCACACTAGC